AGGTCTATTGATAGAAATTAATCGTTTATTTCCAGATGCCCTGTCATTCCCCTTTTTTCATTTTGAATGAATCATTGTATTTATATGTGAGGAAATGAAGAAGATTTGAAATAAATTATACGTAAAATGGCTCCGATTCCATTCCCCCCCTTTTTTTTAGGATAGGAAGAATTCCTAGTTAGAAAAAATTGTATTACTGAATTTTTACTATATTCTTATCTTTCTTTCTAATTAGAGTAATTCCTAAGAATTCGTATAGTACTTCAAAAAAAATATTTACAAATTGTATTTCGAGTTAGTAACTTTTATTAATATAGAATAGAAATTCTTTTCTTTTTATTGGGTTTGGATCAAAAAGAAAATGAGGAGAGTTCTAAAGTGAAGTCAATACAAAATGAAAAGGAGGTTCATGGCTAAGGGTAAAGATATAAGAATTCTAGTGATTTTGGAATGTACCTGTTGTGTTCGAAAGGGTATTAATAAAGAATCGCCGGGCATTTCTAGATATATTACTCAAAAGAATCGACACAATACACCCAGTCAATTAGAATTGAGAAAATTTTGTTGCTATTGTAAAAAGTATACGATTCATGGAGAAATAAAGAAATAGATGGAACAGAATGCGTGTGTTATTTTTTCAAGGAGCGGGACTTCACATATATAATAATAAACAAAAAAGGGATAAGCAAACCATGGATAAATCCAAACAACTTTTTCGTAAATCCAAGCGATCTTTTCGTAGACGTTTACCCCCAATTGGATCGGGGGATCGAATCGATTATAGAAACATGAGTTTAATTAGTCGATTTATTAGTGAACAGGGAAAAATCTTATCTAGACGGGTGAATAGGTTGACCTTGAAACAACAACGATTAATTACTATTGCTATAAAACAAGCTCGTATTTTATCTTCGTTACCTTTTCGTAATAATGAGAAACAATTGGATAGAGCGGAGTTGATCCCTAGAACCAAAAATAAATAGATATACTTCCCAAAACTCCAATTGGAACTCAAGCTCAGATTCATGTTTTGCTCAAAACCCCTAGAATACATATTGGGTTCTTGTGTTATAAAAAAGGAAAAATGGGGAAGGAATCTTTTTTTATTGAAAGATGTTCGTTTATTCCTACTACTCAAATGTTCATTGATTTTTATTCTAGATTCCCGGAGTTCATTCTCCGGGAAATTCTGTTTCAATCATTCTTGTATAGTATAGATTCTATTAAGATTCTTTTCTTCCTTTATTTTATTGGAAATCATATAAAAAAAATTCTTATTTGATAAGGCTATTTGCGCAAGTATTTTACGATTCAGAAGCAATTTGCTCTTGTACAGATTGTGTATAAATTGGTTATAACTAGAAAATACCCTATCCTCACGAGTTACTGCATTTATACGAGTGATCCACAAACGACGAAAATCTCTCTTTTTCCTGTTCCTATCTCGATTAGAGGAAACCAAAGCTCTCATTCTTTGCTGAGTGGTTGTTCGAGTAAGTCTTGAATGAGCCCCTATAAAGGTTGATGCAAATAAACAAATTTTTTTTCGACGTCTCCGAGCTGCATATCCTCGTTTAACTCTAGTCATTGAATCAAATGAAACTTTATTGAATAACTAATTGATTTCTCTTCTTTCAGTCATCCCTTTCCTCCGGTCGATTAATAACAAAACGGATTCTTCCGATATATAAAATAGAAATTCCAATGGCTTTTGCTACTATGACCTTCCCAACCACAATTTTTTCTTTCTTCCAGGTATTTCGCCAGGAAATAAACTGCTACTAAATAAAAAAGAATAGTGGGTTCCCTCGTTTCTATGGCAACTTCTGAAACGGTGAGGTCCTCTCTATACACCGGAGCCTCTTCTTTCATTTCATCAAATTGGATTGTGAACTTGTATAGTTCACACTCTTTGGCTCTACCCATCTATTTTTCAATTTGAATTAGAAAGTAATAAATAGTCCTTTTCACAAAAAAGCTATCCATACAGTGACGGCATTGAATTCTGAAAGTTGGCTGGGTAGCTTACCCTGTTAGTCCGTTTTTTCAAGAATAAGAGCATAACTTTTTTGCTTCTTATCAAACTATTTTTTTCCGCTTAATGGATAACTATTTGCTACCAATGGAGAATTGCTTCGCATCTCAAACGGAGTGATTGGATTTGCACCAATAGGAACCATAAATTTCATATAGGTAGATGATAGATTTTCATTTATATATATTAGAAAATAGTAAATGAAATGTCCGTATTATACTCTATCTATCCTATTCATTGATAGTGGTCGTAAAGAATTTTTTTTTTATTTCTTCCAACTCATTATCTTAACTGAACGAGTCGCACATACACCCTAGTACATGTTCCTCGACGCTGAGGACATCCTCGAAGAGCGGGAGATTTCGTGACATTTTTTATTGGCTGTCTTGCGTTTCTAATAAGTTGTTTAATGGTTGGCATGTCGTGTCTATAGAATCTCATTCTAGATAGAATAGAGCGGGTTGGCTTAGATCGATCTTAACCTGATGGTTGATTATTATGAATGATTTCTAGTCAATAGAAAATCACGGAAAATTCCGAATTTTCAATGATATTATATATTGAGAATTTATATAAAATCCCCAGTATTTTTATTTTCGACCGCTACAAGATCAACGATGCCATAAGCTTGGGCTTCTGTTGCTGACATAAAAACATCCCTTTCCATATCTTCGGATATAACCCATAAAGGGTTGCCCGTTCTTTGTACATAAACTTTTGTGAGGGTTTCGCGAAGCTTCAATAGTTCTTCTGCTTCCAGGATAAATTCCCCTGCCTGTGCCTCATAAAAAGAACTAGCAGGTTGGTGAATCATAACCCTGATTATATACATCATGAACGGTTCTTTTATCTCTATCTTGCACGATTGGATAAAAAATAGAATTAAACAACCGTACGGGCATCTTTTGTACATTGCATACGGCTCTGCAATGGAATTTCTTTTTGATAGAATCAATTCTAGAGAATCCATCTGATTCAAATCGTTAAATGATCCATTTACCACCCTTCCTTTCATAACAAAAATACTATGATGGTTCTGTTGCTTTATCTATTGATCTCGTCTGTGGTTTAGCAATCCCAAAGTTTCTTTTTGATACGATCCGAGAAGGAGAAAATCCTTTTTTCCTTTTTTACTCTTTCTCTCATAACATAAAGACAAGAAAGAGACTTCTGATGTGGAAGAAAAAGGGTTTGTGACGCTGAAATTGACTCTTGACACATAAGATCAAATTGGGAATAACCCTTCTTTCATACTACTATCTCGATACAAAATCTCATGTGAAAAAAAACAATAATGGTTTGTTCATATCGAACTCGAAGTGCCATGCTATTATTACTTATTCTTTATTTGATTCATATTTGATACAGCGAAGGCATAGTCTTCTTTTTTCTCATCTCAAATAAAAACTCATTGGCGCCAAGCGTGAGGGAATGCTAGACGTTTGGTAATTTCTCCTCCGACCAGAATGAAAGATCCCATTGAAGCGGCTAATCCCATGCATATTGTATGTACATCCGGTGACACAAATTGCATAGTATCATAAATGGATATTCCTGGTATTACCCATCCGCCTGGAGAGTTTATAAACAAATAAAGATCCCTAGTATCATCTTCTATGCTGAGATATACCATGAGACCAACAAGTTGATTTGAGATCTCGCTATCAACCTCTTGGCCTAAAAAAAGTAATCTTTCTCGATGAAGTCGGTTGATTAGGGCAAAATTGTGTCCCTGAGGAACCGTACGTGCACCTTTGGATGCATACGGTTCAAAAAAATTGTGAAAAAGCAATGTGTCGATTCCAGTCCTATTTCTTTCTTTTTTACCAGGAGTTTTGGCCTCCCTCCCTTCCCTATATTCTATAATGTAGAAAATAAAAAAGAATTTTCTGAACTTATTGAACTAACTTCTCATTGATGTATTGTTTCATCGAAATTCAAATTACGATGTAATTTTCTTGTTCCTGAATGGGCCCTTTTCATTTTTTTAGGTTCTTGTTCTACTCCGGGGGAAGATTTGTCCGAATTCCATTCGCGCATATAGGGCAAATGGTTTCAGTACCACTTGTTTTTCTATTCATTTAATATCTTTCCCTAAACTATTTGATGTATTCATCATACTACTCCATTGGAGTAGGCAGTTTGAGATGATCCCTATAGTAAGTCTAAGAATAGACTATGATACAAGCGCTAATCGTGGAATAATGTATTCCATAGAATATAGAATATAAGATAGAAGATTCTTATATAGTAAGTGAGATTCTATTCTATTTCATTACTAATGAATCTCCTAATTTATTAATAATTTAATTAGATTTCTATTCTATATTTTAATTATGATAATTAGATCTTTTTTCTAGTTCATATTTATATTATTACATTACTCTTACCATTTACAATTTGGTATTATCTGAACGGAGCCTGGATACTTGATTTTATCAGTCCAAGTAAACCATCAATTATTCTAATTGAAATATGGATTCCCTACAGGAATTATTGTGCTTCACGCTCCGAATTCTTGATGGTTTCATCAATAAAATATGGAATATTGGATTGGGCGAAACATATACTACTCGATCGGAGGAGATAACGGGGAAATACCATATGACCAATATGTCTGACAAGTCGCACTATACGTCAACCCAAACTGCATCTTCCTCTCCAGGACTCCGAAAAGGTACTTTTGGAACACCAATGGGCATTAAAATAAAGAAAAAATGAAGTACTATGCTTGACTTTAATATGGAAGCGTAACAATGGCTTTATTGTCCTCATTATTCTTGTTTTTTCTTTTCTATTCAAATATTCTAGATATTTTTTTTAGATTCTAATCTAATATTCTCTATATTATAGAAAATGGTAGAACTATAGATAATAGATAGAATTTGAGTCTATAGGTATGGACTGGAAGGTTCATAGACGAGGACATAATTAATAAAGAAAAATTGGAACGAATGGGATCGATCGGATCGGCCGATTGTTCGAATGATTTCAAAGAATAAATAAGTATCTATGCACTCTTTTTCGCAAAACCCTCCCATTGCGTATTGGTGCTTATCGGGTATAGAATAAGATCTGTTTCTCTTTGTTCTTATAAAAAAAAGAAAGGAATACAAATAAATATTCATTCTTTCCTATACAAAATATGCCAAACGGGTGAAGTACACGGTCTAGTCTTTTCTAATGCGATAAAGTTATATAATGTCTATTTTTTTTTTTAGAAAGGGGTATTTACATGGGTTTGCCTTGGTATCGTGTTCATACTGTTGTATTGAATGATCCCGGTCGATTGCTTTCTGTACATATAATGCATACAGCTCTAGTTTCTGGTTGGGCCGGCTCAATGGCTCTATATGAATTAGCGGTTTTTGATCCCTCTGACCCTGTTCTTGATCCAATGTGGAGACAGGGCATGTTCGTTATACCCTTCATGACTCGTTTAGGAATAACCAATTCGTGGGGGGGTTGGAGTATTTCGGGAGGGACTATAACGAATCCGGGCATTTGGAGTTATGAAGGCGTGGCAGGGGCGCATATTTTGTTTTCTGGCTTGTGCTTCTTGGCAGCTATCTGGCATTGGGTTTATTGGGACCTAGAAATATTCTCTGATGAACGTACGGGAAAACCTTCTTTGGATTTGCCCAAGATCTTCGGAATTCATTTATTTCTCTCAGGAGTGGCTTGCTTTGGCTTTGGTGCATTTCATGTAACAGGCTTATATGGTCCTGGAATATGGGTGTCCGATCCTTATGGACTAACTGGAAAGGTACAATCTGTAAATCCAGCGTGGGGTGCAGAAGGTTTTGATCCTTTTGTTCCGGGAGGAATAGCTTCTCATCATATTGCAGCAGGTACATTGGGCATATTAGCGGGTCTATTCCATCTTAGTGTCCGTCCGCCTCAACGTCTATACAAAGGATTACGCATGGGTAATATTGAAACTGTGCTTTCCAGTAGTATTGCTGCTGTTTTTTTTGCAGCTTTCATTGTTGCTGGAACTATGTGGTATGGTTCAGCAACTACCCCAATAGAATTATTTGGCCCCACTCGTTATCAGTGGGATCAGGGGTACTTCCAGCAAGAAATATATAGAAGAGTTGGGGCCGGACTAGCTGAAAATCTGAGCTTATCGGAAGCTTGGTCTAAAATTCCCGAAAAATTAGCTTTTTACGATTACATTGGTAATAATCCGGCGAAAGGGGGATTATTTAGAGCAGGCTCGATGGATAACGGGGATGGAATAGCTGTTGGGTGGTTAGGGCACCCCGTATTTAGAGATAAAGAAGGGCGCGAACTCTTTGTACGTCGTATGCCTACCTTTTTTGAAACCTTTCCAGTAGTTTTAGTAGATGGAGACGGGATTGTGAGGGCCGATGTTCCTTTTAGAAGGGCGGAATCCAAGTATAGTGTTGAACAGGTAGGGGTAACTGTTGAATTCTATGGTGGCGAACTCAATGGAGTCATTTATAGCGATCCTGCTACTGTGAAAAAATATGCTAGACGTGCCCAATTAGGTGAAATTTTTGAATTAGACCGGGCTACTTTGAAATCTGATGGCGTTTTTCGTAGCAGTCCGAGGGGTTGGTTCACTTTTGGACATGCTACGTTTGCTTTGCTCTTTTTTTTCGGACACATTTGGCACGGCGCCAGAACCTTGTTCAGAGATGTTTTTGCCGGTATTGATCCAGATTTGGATGCTCAAGTAGAATTTGGAGCATTCCAAAAACTTGGAGATCCAACTACAAGGAGACAAGCAGTCTGATACAAAATCCCTTTGTCATCTTTTATCTCTCTTTTTGTTATTTTATTTTAGTATTTGTATTTTTATCTATTATCTATTTCATATTCAATATTTTTGAATATCTTCTATACTCCATAGTTATATAATAATAGAGTCTATTAGAATATAGTAATAGTTAATGATCCAAAATGAATAGGTGTGGAAGCTATAATTGTAAACCACGATCAAATCTATGGAAGCATTGGTTTATACATTCCTCTTAGTTTCGACTTTAGGGATAATCTTTTTCGCTATCTTTTTTCGAGAACCGCCAAAAGTTCCAACAAAAAAAATGAAATGATTTTTCATTATTTCCGTTGAAGTAATGAGCCCCCATATTCATATTGGGGGGGCTCATTACTTCAACTAGTCCCCGTGTTCTTCGAAAGGATCCCTTAATTTTTGAGAGGGTTGCCCAAAGGCGGTATATAAGGCGTACCCAGTAAAGCTTACAAGTAAACCAGATATGGAGATGGCGACTAGGGTTGCTGTTTCCATTTTTTTTTTTTTTTCAAAAAATTAAAGATCCCAACGGATCGCGATAATTTCGTTTATTTACAACTACAACGGAATGGTATACAAAGTCAACAACAACCCATGATGAAAGAGGATTTATGGCTACAAAAATCGCTGAGAGTAGTTCTAGATCTGGGCCAAGACGAACTGGCGTAGGGAATTTATTGAAACCATTGAATTCGGAATATGGAAAAGTAGCTCCGGGGTGGGGGACTACACCGCTTATGGGAATCGCAATGGCTCTATTTGCAATATTTCTATCTATTATTTTGGAAATTTATAATTCATCAGTTTTACTGGATGAAATTTCAATGAATTAGTTCATAAAAACTAGGACTTCCTAGCTTTTTAATCAAAAAAGAGTATTTTACTTAGCATTACTTCATGCTTAAAATACTGAATGTTTCAACTTAAGACTTGTATTGATAGACCATTCTGGTAGTTTGATCGTGAAGTTTCAATATTGAATTTCCGGAATATGAGCGTGTGACTTGTTATAATTGATCCTATTTATAATACAGAGAATGGACCTGTCATCTCTATCAAGATGATTCTACCTCGTCAGATATTTATTAGAGTCTCTGGAGCACGGACTATATAGAATAGATCAAGAAAATAAATATTGAAACTATGATTCATACCTATTATTCAGACCTCGCAACTGGACTAAAAAAAAAAAATAGAAAAAGGCCTTTTCTCAATCAAAATTTTTTTTTCTTCAGACTTCTTTTGACCGAAAGAAAACTCTTTCTCTAGATTTCGTTGAGTTATTAGATTCATTGAAGGGGTGATGATCAAATGGTTTTAACTCAGAGAACCTTTGAGTTGAGCTTAAATCATCGTGGTTCTAGTATGAATCTGAGGTTTCTATTGATTCATAGGGTCTCAACAAGAGAATTCCTATAAAAAAAGTAAAAAAAAAAAAAAATAGGGAAGAGAGGATTCAAGAGGCCTGTCATGATAAACATAAAGACAGATGCATGAGCCAACTTGAGATTTTATTTCTTGGCATTATCATCACAAAGAAGAAATTCCGGATTTTTCTTACTTCGCTTCGTATCTTTGGGTCAAATCGAGTAAAGGAGCTAAGCTCCAAGAAGTTGAAAACTCTTCTATTCCATATCCGTTGAAATCAGTATTTGTGTGTTTCGCCTTGAGCCGTACGAGATGAAATTCTCATATACGGCTCTCAGAGGGGGAATCCTTCTCGGGTTACCTATCTCAATAAAGTATATGATTGGTTCGAGGAACGTCTCGAGATTCAAGCGATTGCAGATGATATAACTAGTAAATATGTTCCTCCTCATGTCAACATATTTTATTGTCTGGGGGGGATTACGCTTACTTGTTTTTTAGTACAAGTAGCTACGGGTTTTGCTATGACCTTTTACTATCGTCCAACTGTTACAGAGGCTTTTGCCTCTGTTCAATACATAATGACTGAGGCCAACTTTGGTTGGCTAATTCGATCAGTTCATCGATGGTCAGCAAGTATGATGGTTTTAATGATGATCTTACACGTATTTCGTGTATATCTTACGGGTGGGTTTAAAAAACCCCGCGAATTAACTTGGGTCACAGGGGTGGTTCTGGCTGTATTGACCGCATCTTTTGGCGTAACTGGTTATTCCTTACCTCGGGACCAAATTGGCTATTGGGCAGTCAAAATTGTAACAGGCGTGCCTGAGGCTATTCCTATAATAGGATCGCCTTTGGTAGAATTATTACGTGGAAGTGCTAGTGTGGGCCAATCCACTTTGACTCGTTTTTATAGTTTACATACTTTTGTATTGCCTCTTCTTACTGCCGTATTTATGTTAATGCACTTTCTAATGATACGTAAGCAAGGTATTTCGGGTCCTTTATAGAGAATAAATATTCTAGATATTTTTCATTTCTCATATCGGGGAGGAACAAGAGTCTTTCATTGCTACAAATATGGATTATTGAAAAAATAAGGCATGTTATTTGGATACTTCTATTCAACTATGAAGTATTTCCTTGTTGATTGAATAGAAATAGTTGAAGTATATTTTTCTAAAAGAGGATGGATTATGGGAGTGTGTGACTTGAACTATTGATTGGTCATGCAGATATATTATTTTATCTGCCACGTTGCAATTCACAACCCAATGTGTCTCCATATCCAACCATCACGTCAGTCCCCTTATATAGGATAGGATAGGCCGGTTCGCTTGAGGAGAATCTTTTCTATGATCATACTCTAATCATGTGCTACATGAAAAGGCTCCGTAAGATCCCTAGAATCAGTGATGTGGCATGACGTTTTACCTAGTCCACTTTTTTTTTCAATTTCTTATAATTTCTAATTTTACTAATGAGTATTTCGTATGAATTCTATAGTAATCTTAAGTCATCTCAGTAAGTTTCTTATAGTATGTAGATGCATTCATTTCCTCTGCATCGACCCTGATCTATGATACTATCGGAGTAAAATAAGGGATCTAAGGAAGAACAGGGGCTAGACTTTATTAGTAACAAGTAAAAACTTTGTATTTTTGTACGTAATAAAATTGAGATGTTGTGGGGATAAATACCAACCAAAAGACATGAGACAATCCAAAAAGCACTTGATCATGATCAAATTTGTAAGCCTACTTGGATATTGAGCATTTCCTTGCCAGAACCAAATTCTTTGCAACTGATAAATAGTTTATTACATAGAGTAATTCTACATTCTATATGTAGATATGTATGAAATAGAGATTTTCTATGGATATATTTCTGTGATTCTTGCTCGAGCCGGATGATAAAAAATTATCATGTCCGGTTCCTTTGGGGGATGGATCAAAAAAAATTCACCTATCCAAATAACAAAGAAGCCCGATTTGAATGATCCTGTATTAAGAGCTAAATTAGCTAAAGGGATGGGGCATAATTATTATGGAGAACCCGCATGGCCCAATGATCTTTTATATATTTTTCCAGTAGTAATTCTAGGCACTATTGCATGTAATGTGGGCTTAGCAGTTCTAGAGCCGTCAATGATTGGTGAACCGGCGGATCCATTTGCAACGCCGTTGGAAATATTACCCGAATGGTACTTCTTTCCTGTATTTCAAATACTTCGCACAGTACCCAATAAGTTATTGGGTGTTCTTTTAATGGTTTCAGTGCCAACAGGATTATTGACAGTACCCTTTTTGGAGAATGTCAATAAATTTCAAAATCCCTTTCGTCGCCCAGTAGCTACAACAGTCTTTTTGATCGGTACCGCAATAGCTCTTTGGTTAGGTATTGGAGCAACTTTACCTATTGAAAAATCCTTAACTTTAGGTCTTTTTTAAATTGATTCAACCGGAAAATATCACGACATAAGTATCTAAGGAAGATTCCCTTCTGGATCTTCCTTAGATACATCAATCTTATTATGATCTATTCTGCAAATATATGGATCGTATCAGAGATTAGAACCTCATTCTCCTATTTTTCTTTCTAAAAAATGAGAAAAAAATCTAATGGATTTAAAATGAAAACGTTTTCTTAGGTAAATTGATTGCAAAATGCTTTTGTAGAGTGCCCAATATCTTTTTTACATCTTCTATGCAAAAATATTCCATTTTCATAAGATCTTCTTGACTATGACTCAAAAGGTCCGATAATGTATGTATATCGGACCTTTTGAGACAATTATAGGTCTTTGAAGACAATTCTGATTGGTCAATAAAAATACATGTTAATGAAATTACTTTTTTGTTTTTCTTAAGATTAGTGAATCTGTCTTGAAAGGAAAAAGGGGATAGATTCCATCTGTTTTCATTTTCTTTGAAATCCCTATCTTCTTCCTCTGCATGTAGAAAGGGAATCAATAAATCAATCAAATTACGAGAAGCTTCATAAAGTGCTTCTTTAGGAGTTAAACTTCCATTCGTCCATATTTCTAGAAAGAGTATCTCTTGTTTTTCATTCCCATTACCATAAGAATGAATACTATGATTCGCATTTCGAACAGGCATGGATACAATATCTATAGGATAACTTACATTGTTAGAGTTTTTTGCGGATTTCAAACCATATCCGCGATCCCTCTTGATTTGTAATTCAATAAACAAATCAATAGGTTCTGTCAGGTTAGCTATATGCTGTGTTGTGTCAACTATTTCTACAGAAGGCGGTGGAATTATATCTTGAGCGGTTATACATTTGGGACCCCTTACGCAAATAGATGCGTCCCTAACTCCATAGAGATTACTTCTCAATACAATTTCTTTCAAATTTATTAAAATTTCATGTACTGATTCTTCAATACCTGCTATCGTAGAATATTCATGCAGCACATTTTGAAATGTTGCACATGTGATACATGTTCCTTCTATTTCTCCAAGTAAAGCCCTTCGCATGGCAATACCTATGGTATCGGCTTGACCTTTCAAAAGCGGGGACAGAACGAAGCGACCATAATAAAGACGCTTGCTTTCTATTCTTGATTCAACACATTTCCACTGTAGTGTTCGAGTGGATCCTGCTACTTCTTCTCGAACCATACTATTATTTTCTTTCTAATTATTGGATCAGATAATTTAATCATTTCTTTTTCTTGTAATTTCTTGAATTCTTATTTCTACACACGTCTTTTTTTTGGTGGGCGGCACCCATTATGTGGCATAGGTGTTACATCACGTACGAAACTTAATAGCATCCCACTTCTGCGAATGGCCCGTAATGCCGCATCTCTTCCGAGACCTGGACCCTTTATCATAACCTCTGCTCGTTGCATACCCTGATCAATCACTGTACGAATAGCATTTAATGTGGTTGCTTGAGCAGCATAGGGTGTTCCCTTTCTTGTGCCTCTAAATCCAGAAGTACCTGCGGAAGCCCAAGAAACCACTCGACCTCGTACGTCTGTAACAGTTACAATAGTATTGTTGAAACTTGCTTGAACATGAATAACTCCTTTTGGTATTCTGCGTGCATTCTTACGTAAACCAGTTTTTACTATAGGTTTTGCCATATTTTATTATATCATATTCATATGAAAAGGAATACATGGGTTTTTCTTTTTAAAAGGTTCTTTATTGAGAAGTTGAGAAAGATTACCCCTGCCTCTGTTTATGTCTCGGGTTGGAACAAATTACTAGAATTCGCCCTCGCCTACGAATCAGGCGACATTTTTCACAAATTTTACGAACAGAAGCCCTTATTTTCATATTTAGAATTCCTTACCTTTATTCTGAATCTATTTTTTGGAAACAAAAATAAGTTTATTTCATTTTTGAACTTCAAATTATATCCCCTACGAGGGGGATGTTTAAGAGAAGGATCTAATCGTTCGAATCTTTTTTGCGAAGTCTATAAATTATACGTCCCCTGGTGGAATCATAACGACTCATTTCAATTTTGACTCTATCACCGGGTAGTATACGTATAAAACTGCGCCGGATTCTCCCTGAAATATAACCTAGAATTTGATCTTGATTATCTAACCGAACTCGGAACATGCCGTTGGGAAGTGATTCAGTAATGAAACCCTCATGAATCAATTTTTGTTCTTTCATTCCAGGAAACCCCCTTTAAGTATCAACTAATAGAGGAAGAGTTCTATAATTCACTTCTCTTCTCTATTTTACAAAAAATAAGTGGGCACCCCCGGAGAATTACCATATATAACACAAAATTTCTCCCCCAATTTTTTCTAATCGAGCTTCTCGATCTGTCATTATACCTCTAGAAGTAGAAAGAATTACAATTCCCATTCCCCCTAAAATCTTAGGAATTTGTTGATAGTTGTAATAGATTCGTAGACCGGGCCGGCTGATACGCTTTAAAATTATTTTCTTTCCTTTCCCAGTCTTTCTCTGTCGTAAGGTTGAAACCAAGAAATTTTTTTGGCTTTCTGTATGTTTTCGAACGTTTTCAATAAAACCTTCTCGTAAAAGTATTTTCACAATATTTTTAGTGATATTAGCAGATACTATTTGAACTCTTCCCTTTTGTTGCATGTCAGCATTTCTTATAGAAGTTATTATATCGGCAATAATGTCCCTACCCATGACAAACTATAGTTATTGGTGCCTCCTCATTTTGATATAATCAACATGCTTCTTTTCTTTTTATAAATTTTTTTTATAATTTTAAAATTATTAGAAATTTAAGGTATATGCATAAGACACAATTTATTCATTTTCTCTATTGAAGATATTGAAATATAGAAAAGGGCTATATACTTTTTCACTATCTACTAGTCTTATTTAGAAGACTATAATACTTCGGGCGCTAATGAAACTATTTTTGTAAAATTCAACTGTCTCAATTCCCGAGCAATCGCACCAAAAATCCGGGTTCCCTTTGGATTTCCTTCTTGATCAATGATAACGGCTGCATTGTCATCATATCGTATAATCATGCCGTTGTCACGTTTGAGTTCTTTACACGTGCGTACAATCACAGCTCTAATTACTTCTGATCTTTCTAGAGGCATGTTGGGCACTGCTTCTTTGATTACAGCAACAATAATATCACCAATATGAGCATATCGGTGATTCCCAGTTCCTATGATTCGAATACACATCAATTCTTGAGCTCCACTGTTATCCGCTACATTCAAAAGGGTCTGAGGTTGAATCATATCATTTTTATTTGAATCTCTTATTTTATGTAAGGGAAAAATAAATATTGTCTGTCCAGAGATACATAAATCTGCGGTTGTTTTTTTTCTTCTCAATACTCCTTGACTTTTGTTTACCTATCCCGAAATAACAAATTGAGTTCGTATAGGCATTTTGCATGCAGCTATTTTCATAGACGCTTTGGCTACAGTTTCTGATATTCCACTCATTTCATAAAGTATTCGGCCCGGTTTAACAACGGCTACCCAATATTCGGGGGATCCCTTGCCCGAACCCATACGTGTTTCCGTAGGTCTTACTGTAACAGGTTTGTCGGGAAAGATACGTACCCATATTTTTCCACCACGACGCGCATATCGTGTCATTGCTCTTCGCCCTGCTTCTATTTGTCTAGCTGTGATCCAAGAAGGTTCAAGTGCCTGAAGGGCGTATCTTCCAAAACAAATATGCTTGCCTCGGCAAGATATTCCCTTCATTCTACCTCTATGTTGTTTACGAAATCTGATTCTTTTGGGGTTATAGTTGATGGTTTTTCTGAATTCCATCTCTACTGCAGAGCCGGACATGAGAGTTTCTTCTCATCCAGCTCCTCGCGAATGAAATGATTAAACAATCTGAAATATATACATGTATTTATGTATTTCATTCTATTAAAAGAATATACTCATTTTAAATAACTAGTAACTAGGCATTTTTGTTTCTATGCGATGCTTTTATCAATATGAAATTTTCGAAAGTATCTTACTTTGCCTCTATTCAATAATGCCAAAAGTTCTTCAATATATGAAATAGAAATGAAAGAAAAATAAATAAAGGATTCACGGGCGAATATTGACTCTTTCCTCCTTCATTTGTAGGGTCAATTTATGACCATTCAGAAGAAATATTTTTTTTTCTTGGTTCATTCCGCCATCCTACCCAGCGAATCATTCGGATTTATTTTTTTTTTTCAATAAAATCCTATGTAGTCCCAGGTTCCATCGTTCCCATAGCTTCTCTATTAATGCTTAGGCTTTAACTCTGCAATGGAGCTTCCAACGAAATATGGTATTTGTTTCCGAGTAAATATTCTCAGTTTTTCTTAACTCGAAGCTCGATTCAATTCTTCATCTATTTTCTATTATTTAGGTTTTTTTATAGCTTATTAGATTTCTTAGATAGCTATTATCTATATTTCTATTGATTAGATTTTCTTATTTTTATATTATTGAAATTGCATTTTTTTAGATTTATTATTCTATTTGAATCGTAGATTTTCTCTCTTTATTTCATATTGATGTTGATGCTTTATCACACTGCCCTTTTTCTGAAGTGATTCTTCATAAACCATACATATGGGAATCATATATCATTGAAATCTTTATTCTATCTTTCTATCATCCTTCCATTTTTTCTACATCCCTTTCTTTTTGTTTCACAATTCATAATTAAATTTCTTTTTTATGAAAGGAAAAATTGCAGTTGCTACAACTATATGATCTATTTAGTTATATAGTGACTGTGTCTTGGGATCTCGATAATACGAAGCAATAAGTTGGTTATTAGTTTTGAGCTTCTTTAGTTTTCATAGTTAAAAAGTTTCTAGTGGGGTCAGCCTTTTTTTTTTCAATCCCAATTTTGAACGAGTCGCACACTAAGCATAGCAATTCTATGAAATATCAATAAAGTTTAAATCAAATTTTTATTCAACCTTATAGAATTCTAATTGCTCGTTTTTGATGAAAAAAAAAAGAAGGGTCCATTATTCTTATATTCTTATTTTTTATTCTTGGTTTACAAATATCCAAATTTTGATGCCTAAGACTCCATAGATAGTTCTAATTGTATGAGAGCAGTGATCAATTTTAGCGCGAATTGTTTGTAAGGGGACTCTCCCTTCTCTGATCCATTCAACACGTGCAATCTCTTTTCCGTCAATACGCCCTGCAATTTGTACTTGAATTCCTTTTGTACCCGCTTGTTCAGTTAATTCAATAGCTTTTTTCATTGCCTTTCGAAACGAAACTCTATTTTTTAATTGTAAAGCTATATATTCGGCAAGAATATTAGGTTGTCCATAAGGTTTTTCAATTCTTGTGATAGTAATGTTGAGTCTCCGGTGAAACTCTTTTTGTACATTCATTTGGAATTCTTCGACTCCCCATGTTCGTCCTTCTATTAAGAAATTGGGAAATCCAATATAAATTATGACCTGAATCAAATCTATTCTTTTTTGAATCCTCATATAGGCAATTCCTTCGAAACCTGAGGATATTCTTTTTTTTTTTTTTACATAGTTTTTAATACAACTCCGTATTTTTTCATCTTCTTGCAAACCCATGGAAAAATCCTTTGGTTTTGCGAACCAAAAAGAATGATGACTTTGAGTTGTTCCAAGTCTGAAACCAAGTGGATTTATTTTTTGTCCCATATTTTTCCATCCCCCCCTTTTTTTTTTTCAAAATAGGAATCCAAATTATCTTTCTTTAGATGAATCTATAATTTTTCTTTTAAAACAATCTTTATATGACAAGTGGTTTTTTTTATAAGATAACTACGCCCTCGAGCCCGGGGTCTTAACTTTTTCATAATAGCACCTCCATTGACTTCAGCTTTACTAATAAATAAATCAGCTTCATTCAAACCCATATTATTACTAGCATTTGCTGCTGCAGAATAAACCAATTTTAAAATTGGATACGATGCCCGATAAGGCATTAGTTCCAGTATCATAAGTGTTTCCTCATAAGAACGTCCGCGAATCTGATCAATTACTCTTCGTGCTTTGAAAACAGACATACGTATATGTTGAGCTAACACTTTTGCGTCTTTATCCGAATTTTTTTTCTTTATCATAAAAGAAAGTTCTCCTCCGCCAATGAAAGATAGGTGCCTAGGTGAAGTATAGTATAAGATAAGTAAGAATAAGATAAGAATAAGATAAGAATAAGATAAGAATAAGATAAGAATAAGATAAGAATAAGATAAGAATAAGATAAGAATAAGATAAGAATAAGATAAGTAAGAAAAGTAGAAGTCTTAGTATGCTAGAAAAAGAACTATACTCTTACTATAAAAGAACTATACTCTTACTATAAGAGAAAGAAAGATAGCATCTAAGATAAGACTTTTCACATGAATGCTTAGTAGAACGACTAACGACGAGATTTATTATCGTTTCTCACATGTCTTACGAAAGTGAGAGTAGGTGCGAATTCTCCCAATTTGTGACCGACCATACGATCTGTTATATAAATAGGTAAATGTTCCTTTCCATTATGAATAGCGATTGTATGGCCAATCATTGTGGGTATAATGGTAGATGCCCGAGACCAAGTCACTATTATTTCTTTCTCCTCCCTCATGTTGAGTTTTTCAATTTTTCCCGATAAATGATTAGCTACAAAAGGATTTTTTTTGAGTGAACGTGTCACGGCTGATTACTCCTTTTTTTACATTTTTGAAATTGGCAATATCTCGATCTGAATCTGAAGTATGAGGGTAAGAATCAATACAATAATGATGACTAGATAAGGGAAGGGGCGGATGTAGCCAAGTGGATCAAGGCAGTGGATTGTGAATCCACCATGCGCGGGTTCAATTCCCGTCGTTCGCCCATCACATTATTTTCAATGTTCCTATTTACGGCGACGAAGAATCAAACTATCACTATATTTTTTCCTTTTCCTACTTCTTCTTCCAAGCGCAGGATAGCCCCAAGGGGTTGTGGGTTTTTTTCTACCAATCGGGGCTCTCCCTTCACCGCCCCCATGGGGATGGTCTACAGGGTTCATAACTACTCCTCTTACTACAGGACGCTTACCTAGCCAACACTTAGATCCGGCTCTACCCAAACTTTTCTGGTTCACCCCCACATTACCCACTTGTCCGACTGTTGCTAAGCAGTTTTTGGATATCAAACGGACCTCCCCAGACGGTAATCTTAATGTGGCCGATTTACCCTCTTTTGCAATCAGTTTCGCTACAGCGCCTGCTGCTCTAGCTAATTGTCCACCCTTTCCAAGTGTGATTTCTATGTTATGTATGGCCGTGCCTAAGGGCATATCGGTTGAAGTAGATTCTTCTTTTTTATCAATCAAAACCCCTTCCCAAACTGTACAAGCTTCTTCCAAAGCATACGGCTTTCTAGATGTATATGATGATATCTAGACAGATGGATCTTATATGAATCGTATGATGAAGTACCACATGAGTGGCTATATAGGAATCCAAATCTGCCGAATCACTCATGTTATGATCTTCTACATCCTAGGTCTCCCCGTTCCGTCATCTGGCTTATGTTCTTCATGTAGCATTCAGACCGGATGACTCTATGAAATTACGTCGATACTTCCACATATTACGGGTAACGTAGGAGACATCTCTATTTTCCCCCGGGGGGTCTTTCTAATTACCACTGCTTAGCTTTCAATTCGCCTCTGACCATCAAATGAAATGTGAATAATCTGTGCGCGCTTCAAACAATTTTGTCTTCTCCATATTACCATATCTCTAGAGTCAATAATTTTCTATGAGGAACTACTGAACTCAATCACCTGCTGCCGTTCCTCAACAGTTTTCTGTTGAGGTCTATCCCGTAGAGGTACTCCAATTGGATCAGTGATCGATTTCTAGGTTTCGTCGTAAACCTAATTGGTTACTTCCAATTACGTCAATCAATAGTTCAAACCGCACTCAAAGGTAGGGCATTTCCCATTGATATAGGAACTTCTGTACCAGAAACAATGGTATCTCCAATTATAGCCCCTCTGGGATGTAAAATATATCTCTTCTCACCATCCCCATAGTGTATGAGACAAATGTATGCATTTCGATTAGGATCGTATTCTATGGTTACGATTCTACCAGATATCTCTTTTTCATTCCGTCGAAAGTCGATTTTACGGTATAGACGCTTATGACCTCCCCCTCTATGCCCTGCGGTAATGATCCCTCTGGCATTACGACCTTTACCACAACGATGCTGCCCATAGATCAAATTATTTCGTGTATTAGATTTCACTTGACTGTCTACGGCTCCATTGCGTGTGCTCGGGGTAGAAGTTTTGTATAAATGTATTGCCGTGTTATTAAGTCTTTTGCTTTAAGTTCTTTTCTCTATAAGAGGTGGAATAGAATAACCCGGTTGAAGCGTAATGATCATGCGTCTGTAATGCATTGTATGTCCCATCCTTCTACCCTTTCCCGGGAGTCGATGACTATTCATAGCTATGACCTTGACACCAAAGAAGAGTTCGACCCAATGCTTTATTTCTGTCCTAGTTGATCCTGATTCGACATTAGAAGTATATTGATTGTTCCCCAATAACCGAATACTTTTTTCTGTAAATACTGCATATTTGATTCCATCCATAAATCCATTTTCTTCCCTATGAGTTCCAGTATCGATAAGAATTCTAGTTCTTACTGTCCATATGTTATGGTATGAATATACCATACCAATTTGTTATGTATGGATGATGGGATTCCATTGATACAGAGCCAATTCCAATAGACTTTCCCATTGGCGTGCATCCAGCAGGAATTGAACCTACGAATTTGCCAATTATGAGTTGGGCGCTTTAACCATTCAGCCATGGATGCTTAACAGGGATCATCGTACATCGTGAATAACCAAATTCCAATTGAAATGAAATCTTTAGGAGGAATCAATGAAACGACATCAATTAAAATCCTGGATATTCGAATTGAGAGAGATATTGAGAGAGATCAAGAATTCTCACTATTTCTTAGATTCATGGATCAAATTCGATTCAGTGGGATCTTTCACTCACATTTTTTTCCACCAAGAACGTTTTCTGAAACTCTTTGACCCCCGAATTTGGAGTATCCTACTTTCACGTGATTCACAGGGTGCAACAAGCAATCGATATTTCACGATCAAAGGTGTAGTACTGCTTGTAGTAGTGGTCCTTCTATCTCGTATTAACAATCGAAAGATGGTCGAAAGAAAAAAGATCTATTTGATGGGGCTTTTTCCTATACCTATGAATCCCATTGGACCCAGAAATGAGACATTGGAAGAATCTTTTTGGTCTTCCAATAGAAATAGGTTGATTGTTTCGCTCCTGTATCTTCC